AATAGTCACATTGAACCCTCGAATATGTTCGAAGATCTCAAAATGATCTTCTAGTTCCGGGGAGAATTCGCAAAACTCCGTTTCCATCGAGAATTGAATGGAGTTTTCCCGTATTTCGACCGGAGAATCTAAGAGAGACATTACTGTCGAGATTCTGACCGAAAAATTAGACATTCCATGCCCTCGGAGAGTGCTTTGTCGTGCTAGGTCATTGATATATCCTTTGTCTTTATTTGACCCCAAGAATGGATTGGATCGAAACGACTTTCCTGTCGAACCCCTGTGTGTCTGTATTAATTTCTGACTGCACGGAATCTCCATAGCCAATTTTCCATTTTGGATTATGAAATCAGAAGGTGCTGCCTTTGGTACTACTCTTATTTCACACAATCCAGGAACTTCCATAACGTTGGCGTGATTCGGTTTGAGCAACGGATCTTGACGTGAAACATCTTCGTAATGAAAATGAAGTGGAAACATGAGTTTGCTTTTCTTTTCAAGTCTCTATGGAATGAGCACTGTTCACTATCCGCTTCAAAAGGATAGTGGTAAGACTTCCACTTTCTTCTTTGATCGGAATACGAATGAAATCAAAAAGGCCATCATTAGGGCAAACAATGCAATAGCTTCGGTTAGAGCAAAGCCCATATTATTCCTTTCCTGATAGCCCTCTTTTCTTCGAACCACTGCTTGCCATGGCCAGTTGTCATCTTTATCTGAGGCGCGGGTTTCATATACTTAAGTCTATTCATGTGGTTAATCGTTTTCTCGAAGTATTTGTTCAAAAAATGGAGAATGGATTTCTCGATGATAAAAGAATCGCAGGTCGAATTCCAAACCTTTTCTCTCGAGTATACTCATTACCAAAAAATGGACGTCACTTTAGGACACATGCGGATAGCCGCCCCGAAAAAGTAAGCCAAAAGAGCTCAAACTCCTTTTCGTTTTTAGTTCCACTGAGAAACTCGAGTCTTATAAAAGACGCCACTCTACGAGGGAAATCCTCGAGTCGAGTCTTTGCGAGTTCATCCCAAACAAAGCGAACCCCCCCTTTTTTAGTCAAGAAGATGCAGAAAAAAGGCCAATAGTCTGATGTCAGCTTCTACGGCATAAGCTTTCATTTAAATAATAAACATTTCATAATAAAATCCAATTTCAAAGCTAAAGTATAGGTGAAATTTTGAACAGTCATTTCAATCTTTTTCTAAGAAAGAAAAATCCGTCAATAAATGACGAACTCCATTATACAGATGATAGGACAGGGCTAAGGCAGTAATCTCGACGGAGATTAGGATGAGCTTTGATGAATAAAAGAAGAATTGGTAGAAATTCTCATAAGTGAAGCAAATCAACCCTATTTTCAAACAAAGAAGATAAAAAAACAAAACTATAGTGGCTAGGAAAGCCCCGGAAATTCTATGGGAAATTGGAAACGTCGAAGTGAGCTGTGGCTTATAAATAGGAAGATGAGGAGATAACGGGCGAAGGATATTAGGTTTCATTCTTATTTCTTGATTAGTCGAAGTCTTGACTTTTCTTGTCATTTGCTTTGGTTCATTCTTTGACTGTTCTGCTCTCTCGAAAAATTAAGAAAGACTTCTTCTTGCTCCCCCAATTCAGGAAGAGGTAAATTGCCGCTTGGTTGTTAACCGGAAAGCATGGGAGTCTTTGGGCATTGCTTGGGTCGAGTCTTGTATGGCTACAACGAAAGATCCCTCTTTCTATATCTGTCTTTGTTATCGCTTACATGACATCGACTATGAGTACAAGACCGTCACGTGAAAGTTGAAAATGGAGTTACTAATGCCTTAGGAGCTACACCTTTTCCTTTTTCTTTTTTTCGGGAAGAAGATATTCCGCACTTAAAGTGGGGAATATCTTCTATCAAATTTATTGGAGCGGAGAATAGGAAAATAGGAAAATAGGGGAAAAGAGCCTATCTGTATCACTAAAAAGTAATGTTTGCACGAGACGTTTTCTTTTGACAATGGGTTTTGCTCCTATCCGACTCGTTCTCTCATAAGCCTCAGCCCCATATATCTGCCAAGATAAATAGATAATGCAGCCAATGTCTCGCTCTAGCATCGGCGAACATGTAAATACATGAAAGAGCTATGGCTGTAGACTACATGTGTAATGAACACTTACCGGCCAAGCATCATAAGAGTAACCTGGGGATTAGTTCCAGGAGACACTGTGAACATTGAGCCATCAATAACTCGGAGGGCATTGATACCAATCACCCGGGGATCACGATCCACAACCTTGTCCACAAGGCATCCCCCCTTGGTCAAGTGGCAACGTTGGCCCTACAAACCTGAAATCTCTCCCCTTGAGCCATGTGGTAATCTTGAAGAACTTCCATTGATCGACTCCTAAGCACGTCTCCTATCTTCCACAGGCCACTGACACACATCTCAACATCCCTAGGGTCAGTAAAGTAGTTGAAACAATAGGGTTGACCCTAACATCTGTGGAAGCCAACTGCAGGGATCCGGAAGATACAGGTCCTGAAATCTTCTCCATTATGGTGACTACAGTAACATAACAAGGGGGAAGAGGGTGTTCGGATGAAGATAGAGTGGGCAGGGGAGACAAAGGGGATGACATTTGAAGCTGCCTCAAGGTAAGCTTTTGAATCTGTGATTCCCCCCACTTGGATGAGAGAATGCTCTAGGGAAAACGGAGGCACAATTGAGATGCCATTCCTACTGATTCAAGTCATTTTCCGTGCCATGAAACCCCAGCAGTGAAGACCATTACAACCACAGACGCTTGCAGGTAGAGAGCCCCATACTCCCTCCACTAGCCCCCCCAAGGCTCGAACCCAGAAACGCCCCATTTATTATAGGAAGCGAGCAAACTCATTTTCACTTAACTTAGGAGGATACCCCATGCTTTTCTAAGTTCTCTTTCCGCAGAGCCAAACAGAGCACTATGACCGCAACACAATTTCATAGTACTGAAAAAAGCAAAACTCTTTCTTTAGTGGCCCAGCCAAGAATCATCGATTTTCCTTGGAGTTCCCAGTTTAAGGCCCATCTCTTCCTTGGCCATGTAAGCAAAAAAGATCGACTTTCCTAAAAGTCAGTGTAAGTAGCACGTTCCAAGGTATCCTCGTAGAAGGGAATATTACTTGCTGCCAAAAGAACGAACGGGGTTGGATGCGCTTCCGTCTTTAAAGGGAGTTCGCCGAGGGTGAGAACGAGAATCGAATCGATTGAATCACAAAACAAAGATCTATTCACTTATATAGTATAGAAGCAGAATCGGAAAAGGAGCAGATGGTTCATGTAGCAGTGGAAGAGTAAGTCGCCTTTTATGAAGTCTGGGCTTTGGAGATTGAATCGTAGCCAAAGTATTTTTCCAGGGTTCGAAAGGACCAGGAAAGATCAGCTGTTCGCTTTTCTTCAAGGAGTGGCAAAAGAGAGTAATGACATCGTACCCTACCCCTACCCTAGAAAAGGGAATGTGATTAGCTTGCTTGAACGAATACGCTCTTGGGCTGCAAGAAGAGCATCTCTCTCTGTCTATTCAAAGATCCGAGACAGCTAGTTAAGTTGGTGACATTGGTTCCCCGTCCCTACTCCCCTATCTCTCTCCCCCTGGGTGGGCTTTGGCTTAGTGTGATTAAACTTGTGAATCAAGTCAGGAAGAAGGAAGAAGAAGTCCAGCTCCAGGCTTTAAAGAAGAGAAGAAAGACCTGGCTTCAAGGGAAATGCGGCAACAACGAACACAACGTAACATGCAGACTATCTGGTCTCTGGAATTACCAGTCCGGAAGCGAGAAAGTGAACTTTTCAAGTAAAGAAGTAAGGATGCACTAGAATGCACGAATCCTATGTCTTAAGCATAGTGAGAGTAGGAATGCTTGGTAACATGCAGTCAGTCCTGGCCAAGGGGAAATGGCTTGCAAAGAGTGCAAAGGGTACCAAGCAATCTAATCTCGCAAGCTTCAGTTTGAAAGCAAGATGAGGATTAGAAGACGGATTTACCAATGTCCGAGGCGATGGGTAGTAGGCAAAGGAATGTCCCTACTTCTGATTATTATTCTATTACTACTATTCCGCTAAAGTCAAATGGCTGCATTTGTCATTACTATATCTATCAAGAGAGTGGCATTACGGGCTGTCCCCAACCTAGCTATTCTATCTGAAAGTCTTTACTTGTTGACCTACACAGGGCGAGGACCGCTCTTTTCTAAATGGGAATGTAGCCTTTCTTTATTATTATTAAAGAAAGGGCAGGCCCTAACAGACGGAGATCGATAAGCGCATGAGCCGGGACATCGGGCTTTACACAGGGCCGTGGTAGAAGATTCGGACGATAGCAAACGTGGAGTAACGTAAGGTTATGGCTTCGAGTGATGCCATCTTCGGGTTTGGGTAGGTTGGGTTGCTTTCTTTCATGTTGCTCTCATTTCTCCTTCTGTGGTTTCCGCATTAACGAGATCGTTCTTTGAGAATAGACTCCGGACAAGAAGACCGGCTTTCCTTTCTATGAAAAAGAATGAAATCATGTGACCAAGTGAGCTACAAAGACCAAAAGGTAATGGTAGAAGAGAGGCTGCTTTTCGCTACTACTATATAAGATAAGTAATTAAGCGATTTCCTGCGTGCAGACTGAGCGGAGGGGAAAATCTCCTTCCCGTTCATACTTCCCTCTTCTTGAAGAAGCTGGGATTGGATTACGCTCCATCCATTCCGGAACTCTTATCGTAGATAGCAGCAAACTCAACTCAATGGAAGCTTAAAGGAAAGCAGTTCTTTAAGATGGAACACCAGACCGAACAGAAGCGAGGAGAAAGTCGGGACTACCCTCTAAAGGAGGACGGGAAAGCCCAACCCGCAGCGAGCGGGAGCAGGAGTCATTGCTAGCCCCCCAGAACGTGGAAAGGACGATAGCGTACCGCAGCAAGCGGAAAGGATAGTATTGAAAAGGATGGATATCGTACCCTAGCCTCCATCGAAGAGGACCAATTCTTTGCAATGCTAGCATTTGTGGATGATTGGCTTGCGTGCGCCGATAGCCGCAGAGGACATATGAGTTATGAAAGGAAAAAGCCTGGGGTTGATAGAGAAAGTACTTCTACCTTCTCAGGCTACTTACGACAGGGAACCCAGAGTTTTTGAAGTGCTGCTCTCTGATTTTATTCACTTTCTCACAGCTCCTTCTCTCCTCAGAGTAAAAGAGGCAAAATGCTAACTACTAAGGAAAGAAAGAAATTCCATTCCCTAGGGCAGATTTTCCTCTACTGGGATTGACTCGCTTAAAAGGGGTCCCATTCCATTCCTTACTCTGGCAGAATGGGCAAGCTCGGGAAGGACATCTATTTAAAATAAGAAAGTAATTCGTGGACTGATTATTGGACAGATGACCCTTTGCCATAGACCAATTGCAAGAGATTCGCTAGCATAAAGCATAAAGAGATTCGAGATTCACATTACCATCAGACAGAAAAGAAGACCGCTCGACCCTTACAGATGAGCTGACAAGGCCGGGGGCAAGTCTTTATAAAGGAAAGAATCAACCGCACTAATTGAGACCGAAGGGCCTATGCTGTCCAGGCTTCCTTAACAACCTCCAGGAACCCGGGATGTTCAGTCCACATATTGTTGAACCTGAAAGGCTTCATCCCTGACTTCATCTTGCTACCATACTGCACCATCATTGGTGCATGGTCACTGATCCCTGCTGGCCCATAATGAACAAAAGAATCATTGAAGCTTTGTAGTCAATCCACATTGACTAGACACCTGTCCAACCTTCCTACAGTTCTCTTAGAATCTTCAGACTGCTTGCTCTATGACCACAGGTGGCCAGTGGCTTTAAGGTCCTCCAAAGCCAAAATTTCAATACTCTTATTATAATTCTACAGAACCCTCCCATATAATTGTCTTCAACCAAGTTTTTTCAGGCGAAAACCTCACTGTGTTGAAGTCCCCGGTGACCAACCATGGTCCTGGAATGCGTTTAGACACTTCCTTTAGCTGCTCTCAAAGACATCTCCTCTCAGATAGTTGGTTTGAGGCCTTTTATACCGCTATTCCTGACCTTATAAAGGAATAGAGTAAGGGGCAATTGCTTGAGTGTGTTATAATCTTTCGAACTCGTCCAAAGCAGAAAAAAATGTTTATAAATTCTTTTGTCCCAGCAGCTACAAGAGAAAGCCTGATCAGATCTCTGTATCTCGTTAATGTCATAGTTATATTATAGATCAGCCAAATTCTGCCGTTCCCGGCTTCATTCTCTACAGTAATGGCTTTACTACAATATTTTCCCAAGCATCTGGTAATTCTGGCTGCTTTTTCACTCCTCACTTTGGTTTCCGCCAAGCCAATCAAATCCGCCTTTTGCGCTCTTATATAATCTTTGGCCTTTCTCTGCTTTTTGACTTTACCGATCTTTCTGACATTTCATATAAGGACCTTCATGTGGAACTCTTGTTGTTTTCATATTTTCCTCGCACCTTAGTGCTGCCTCTGGTTTTTCGTGCAGTCTTTTTTTTCTTTGGCTTTGTTACCCGGACACTCATTCCGAGCAATCTCTTCCGGTTCAGCAGTGTTCAGATCTGGCATCTTTGCTTTTTCTTGTTCAGGGTCCTCTAGAACCGCAAAACGGTTCGGGCTGACTAGGTCCAGTTGGGTCATTCCACTAGCACAACTAGTGTCCAGCTTCCTTCCCTTGTCATTACTGGTACCGGACTCCGTCGGCTCGACATTTTTGCAAAGACCGACCCTTACTCAATAGGGCAATGAAAAGAGGAGAACGAGGACAGCTGACTACCGTTAAAAGTAAGACTACGAGTACACATTACTAAGTATGATTGAAAACTGCCGCTTTGTACTACCCGGTGCTCGCAGGTCTGACTGGTGCCTTCTCTCCAACAGCTGCTTCAATCAATGTTAAGTCTGACTACGAGGCTTCTTAGCCTGCAGCTGACTACTTATTGATTGAAAGGCCGAACAGGAAATGAAAAGTCGTCTTTTGTATCTCGAAAAGAAAAATTACATAGATAAGATCATTGCTTGAAGAGTTTCATTGTCGAATTGATCTCGGAATTGGATCCTAATAATAATAAATAGTAGCTGCTGCTCAAAGGCGGCTTTCAAAATTTCCGGTCCACAGCAGTGAAAGTCGAATTTCTTCCGTCGATCGAACGAAAACCGCTTCTTGCTTTTTTTGCCTTTTTGGCTTGACTACTCTGCTTGCTTAACACAAGTGTGATTTAACCTTCACGGACCACTTCACTACCCAGCAAGCTCCGGCTCGAAAGCAAGAAGCAAGGTTCGGAATCGAAGCGCGAAACTGGAGTTCTCCATAAGGGCGTTAACGCGAAGACCCTTTAACGACGCGTTCTGTTGTCAGCAAGCGGTGGCCGACAAGGCCCTTTTCCCTAAATATCTTGGGAGGCGAAGAGGACAGGTTTGTTTGAAACTCGTTCGGTAAGATTCTCCCGAAGGTAAGCATTTACCCAAGGCACTGATATGATGACTTTATCAATTATACGTATTTTGTTTTAGGGAGTTGAACGTCTTATTCTTTTGAGTCAGGTTCTTAAGACAGGAAATTGGGTTTTCTTAATATTATATTTCGATTCCGGCCTACTTACTTAATAGTAAGTTAGTTCGAAATCGAAACTGGACCTGAGAGAGACTATACTTTTTTTAAGAGTAAATGCGCCTTCCGTTGAAGAGAGCTGTTCACAAGCAGTGGTTATGAACTCTTTCTTGTTCCGGTTCAGAAGATCAAATTCTTTCAGTTGCACTAGTGGATTGAATAACCCTTTTTTTAGTGCTAACAAAGTGCATGTGTTTTTTTGCATTTGTGTTAGGGAACGTAAAGATATTTAGATAAGTATAACCATAAGTGCAATGGAACAAGTTTCGATAGGCTGGAAGACGGATACTATAAGATAAGTAGGACAAAGCAAAGGCCTTAAAAGAGAAATGAAAGGCTTTAGCATTTTTCCACCACTTATCCAAGGAATCCCTTTCTTGGCATTTGTATTTGAGAGAGAGAGCTATGCTTAGGTCAGTTCCTTCAGTAAACTTATTTGGTAAGTCAGAAGTGAACTTTAGGTAAGTAAGTAGTCCCGTATGAAATTTATAAAACATTCATATCTGGCACTTGAGGGGGTCAATGTGTTGGAAGCTACTGCTAAGGTACTCTCCCTCCTCTATAAAGGATAGGCAATTGAGAGAGAATAGGGGGCCTAGCCCGGTTTTGAAAGAATATCTTTTCCTGTCTTTGTCTTGTATTGAAGTATACCGAAGATATGAATAAAAGTAGGTAAGAGAAGAGGAGGGATTGTTTTTTTTTATTTTTTTTTTGAGGGCAAGCAGCTTTCATTTTCTTAAATATAAGGCTTTAATTTAAAAAGAGTAGGCAGTTCGTATCTTTCTATGACCCCCAGAATAATAAATAAGTAGGAGGATAGGCAGAGCAAGAGCTCTTGAAGTCTACCCGAGCGTGCTTCTTCATTCATCCATTTAGGCCCGACTAGGAGCACGTGGATCCAGGGAACCTGGCTCGGGAACAGCTTTTTACCAGTAAAGGCTAATCACAGTAAGAAAGTCCAATCTCTGAAATAGAGCTTAGTCTTTCCATACTAGTCGAAGGCGTAGGTTATGATTTGATGCAATAGAGTCAGAAGACCTTTATATCTAAAAGAAGTGGTGCTCAATGAAACGATCCAGATTCCACACTATGCTGTGGGCTGGGGAGAGAGCTGCTCTGCGAAGCTGGGCGTTCAGTCTTCTTATGTAAGGTAAGAACCATAGACGAAAGAGAATAGAAAGGGCCTTTAAAAAAGAGCGAGGGAGTGAAGGAAACCCTTAGTCTGTATGTTGCTCGTAAGCCGCCAAGTACCAGTCTCACAACAGTACTGGCGCAAAAGGATCGGTCCTTCACTTGCTGATCGTTCGCGGGTCGAACTCGCTCTCTTGCCCCGCTTTTCGCTCGCTCGCTGGAGTCGGACTCAATCACTCTGTTTGGAGGATCATTCGTTCTTCACTCTCTTGCTATTATCCGCAGAGAGCGCAGCAACCAAAGTGCATATTATCATATAGAAACAAGCGAAGCGTAGCGATTCGTACTACCGGAAAAGTTTCGCTAACCGGCAGGCAATAGAGTCCGCCGATAGGCGCAAGCAAGCGTAGCAAATCACATAGATAAGCCACTTACGCCTAAGAAATAGGCGTAAGGGCGGGCGAAGGGCGAAGAGGATGGATGTCTGAGCGGTTGAAAGAGTCGGTCTTGAAAACCGAAGTATTGATAGGAATACCGGGGGTTCGAATCCCTCTCCATCCGCGAGGTCATAAGTTCTCTCTTGCCTTATCTATAGAATAGATAAGAACGAATTGGATCGACTCGACTGATATGATAGATGGAATGGGTAGCTTGTGTTATGATTTAGTTAGGACTTTGTCTTCCTTTCGTTATCTTCTGTTCTCTTTGTATAGGTTGGAGAAGGGCCGGGTGGATTATTCCCTTTGGGAGCTAAGTCGAAGATCTCGGTGGTCTTGTGAGTGGTTGATAAACTACGAGTTTTCTTTAGTTGGGTAGAAGGTGACGACCCTAATGAATCGACTATGAAGGTGGCTGTTAACTACATCAGCGCTCAAATGCCTGAATCCTTATTGCCCTGGCTTCGATGATCAACCCCTGGTTTAGGTTTTGATCTTCTGTCTCCCACGGATAGGTGCCTTTCGGGTCCGGTGGCGGTGACGGGACGGAAGTCACAAGGTATCGCATAGCAAAAGGGCCGGTGTAGAACTAGTACCAACTGACTCGCTTTCTTTCTTTTTCTTCTTCTAATACAGAACTAGGAGATAGAGAATGGAAGAGACAGAGGTTGAGGTTATAAGTTAGGGTTCGGTAAGGGGTGATTATGCCTTTGCTTGTGTGCCCACGGGCTTTCCTAGTGCAACCATCCTATCTATTGAAAACAAGAGTATAGAAGTAGCTGACTTGCGATTCCTACTCCCGTATGTTATTATTTCTTTCTATTATTTATTCCAATTATGAGAAGGGCTTGCGTAACCCCTGGCTCAAAACCACCCGTTAGAGCAGCGAGCTGCTTACTGCTTGAAGTCGAAGGCGGGAAAGGGGTAATGGATAGAGGATTGGACGGGCTTGCTTTAACCGAAGGGGAGAGTGACAAAGGCTTAAGTCGAACAAGCAGTTCACCACTAGAACGAAGGGCTTACACGAGACCTAGTCCCCTCTCATTGGCCAGTCGGTACTAAACTTCCTCGTCTTCCTTATTCGCCTCTCTCATCAGATCCTACTAGTCCAGTCCGTTCCTCATCGTATCAGATCGACGACTAGACAAAGAAAGTACAGCTAGATGCTGGTTCGCTGGCTGGCTTTTTGCTATAGCTTCTATATCACAGTAGGCTCAACCAACGTAGCGCTGCGCTTGATTGGATATTGCTTGCTAGTTTTTTTTGGATGAGATTTTTAGTGGCACTCAAGGTCTTGCCAATTGATATTACTCATTTTCAAGATAAAGCAGAAGCGCCTTTGCTTTCATTATCAACACTGTCTATTCTTACCGTGCAAACCTCCTGCTGCAAACATAAACTATAGGCAAGGAGCTGCTAATCTTCAGAAAGGTTAGACTGGTTCTGACTTCATAAAAAAGGATTGGGGCATTTCCTTTCCTGACACCATACAAGGAGCGAGCCTTCGATCGATCTCTGAGCACAACCCTATGTGGGCTCCCGTTTCCAAGCCTTATCTCCCTTTAGATTCTATATGATGTGAAAAAAGCCTAACCTTCCTGATCTCATCAAAAATGGGTGGTCTCAAGCCGGTCAAGCTCTAGATTGTCTTGAAACAAAAATGTCTAAGCTCCTTTCTTGGAACTCATATAAGATGTCTTTAGTTTGGGATCTTAGATCGAGATTATCTCACCTCAAAGACATCCTTTTTGGATTGGAAGCTATAGAGGCCGAAAATTCCCTGGGTCAACACAAGCATAACCTCCACTTTGAAACCATGCTTGGCCTCTACTTACCATTAGGAAGTTTTCTGGAAGCAGCGACCCCGCCTCACCTAGTTGACTGCAGGGGGGAAGTTTCATCTTTATTCCTTGCTTTTTCGCTTATGCCAATTTTCCCGGGGTTTTGGATGCGCGTCATCGTCTTCAGATGTTCTCAACTTAACAGATAGCTATCACTTTACCAAGGGATGAGACCTCATTGCTGTGAGCCTAGTAGAAGAAGTTTTCATGTTTATTGTTTAGTTTCCAGGTAGCCATACAAGACTCGCCCCAAGCAATGCCCAAAGACTCCCATGCCTTTCTTGGTCGGACCAACCCAACCGGTGATTTCCGACAAGTCTTTCTTAATTTTTCGAGCAAGAAGCGGAACTAGAGGGATGAAATGAAAAGTGTTTATTACGATTACGCCCAACAGCCCACTTGAGCAATTTGCCATTCTCCCATTGATTCCTATGAAAATAGGAAACTTGTATTTCTCATTCACAAATCCATCTTTGTTTATGCTGCTAACTCTCAGTTTGGTCCTACTTCTGCTTCATTTTGTTACTAAAAACGGAGGAGGAAACTCAGTACCAAATGTTTGGCAATCCTTGGTAGAGCTTATTTATGATTTCGTGCTGAACCTGGTAAACGAACAAATAGGTGGTCTTTCCGGAAATGTGAAACAAAAGTTTTTCCCTTGCATCTTGGTCACTTTTACTTTTTTGTTATTTCGTAATCTCCAGGGTATGATACCCTATAGCTTTACAGTTACAAGTCATTTTCTCATTACTTTGGGTCTTTCATTTTCAATTTTTATTGGCATTACTATAGTGGGATTTCAAAGAAATGGGCTTCATTTTTTAAGCTTCTTATTACCTGCAGGAGTCCCACTGCCGTTAGCACCTTTTTTAGTACTCCTTGAGCTAATCCCTCATTGTTTTCGCGCATTAAGCTCAGGAATACGTTTATTTGCTAATATGATGGCCGGTCATAGTTCAGTAAAGATTTTAAGTGGGTTCGCTTGGACTATGCTATGTATGAATGATCTTTTATATTTCATAGGAGATCTTGGTCCTTTATTTATAGTTCTTGCATTAACCGGTCTTGAATTAGGTGTAGCTATATTACAAGCTCATGTTTTTACGATCTTAATCTGTATTTACTTGAATGATGCTACAAATCTCCATCAAAATGGTTATTTATTTATAATTGAACAAAAGCGAGGTATTTATAATACCAAGTTTACGAGGTGAAGGTATTTACACTACCCCGGATCAAAAAAAAAAGATTCCGAGCACGTCTGGTCAAAGTCTATCTTGTCTTTACCACGAGTCATTTTCCTTGGCTAACAATAGAGTTTTGCCTATATTCGCGGGTTCTTCCATTTGCTTTCTTCCTCATAGAGGAAATAAGTAAGGTGGTATACTATATTTATCTGCTTATTGGAACTTCTTCTAATGACCTATGCATTCTCTTATCATTTCCAGTTGGACGATCCATTAATTTCATTTGAGGAAGAAACGAACTCTTTTCATTTCTTTTTTAGGGCTGTCGCCTTTGACTTCTTTAAGGGCTTAGGAGTAGATGAAGTCTTCTTTCTTCTTGGTCCGCTTTGGCTCCTGATCTTGAGCTCGCTGTTCTTGGCCTTAGGCTTGGCTTCTTCTTGGAGTCTTTGCCTTTTCGATATTTTAGGCTCTTGCCCTTGGCCTGGTCTCGACTCCCCCTGGCTAAGTACTTTCAATTTAGCAGGCTAGCTGCCTGTGCCGCCCCTAAGTCTTGGACATTTTGGCGTAGGTTGGAGCCTTTTCATGAAATCGAAGAGCCGGTATTCTTCAAAAATGTCCAGGGAGAACTACGAAAGACGGCCTTCACATACTCGCGTATGGGGCCTGTTTGCTTCAGGCTCATCAACATGGCGGACTAAAACCGGGCAGGAACCCTCCATTCTGCCTTAAACTCGTCCCCAAAATTGCACTTCACGCTCTGCGTTCTTTACGTCTTTTGGTCTGCTACCAGAACTTGGCTGAACCATCAAGATAGATGACAGCCGTATTCACCGGCGCCTCCCCGGACACAGTCCGACAAGCCGCTCCATATCCTAAAAGTCTTCGATCTTTAGCATTTCGGGTGCCAACGAATGCCTTTTTTTTTGTTTCGCTTGATTCGTCTTCGTCGAATCACTGCTTACGGTCTTTTTTAGTATGGTGACCTCGCTCCTACTCTCTAAAGCTTGCCACCTCTATCTATATCTATTAGTAAAGCTCAAAACACTTTCACGACCCCCTGTCCTTGGCTTTCTATCATGGTCTGCCTAACCAGCCCATCTTTCTCCAGAGAAGGAACCCGCTCGTTCAAAATCTGTCCCTTCCTTTGTGTAACAAGGCAATCTATACGATCACGAGTCCGCTCCCGTCGAGCCTTTTCGACGGCACTAGCCTACGGGTTTTCCCACTAGCCACGGCTTGGCCTAACCTTTGACTCTGATACCACTTGTCACAGCGCTAAGTCCTTCAAGCCCACAAACCGCGGCACCCTGCTAACGGTCCGCTGTAGCAGAGTAAGCGGAAAAAGCCCTTTCTATCTTATTAGTAAAGCCTAAAGTCCTTATTGAATTGAAAACTAAAGCGCTAACGAGCAAGAAAGGTAGCCTATCTTAGATAGGCTAAGGCGCCTTTACTTTCTAATAGTCTAATAGAATGCTTTTCTTGTATTTCATACAAGAAAAATTTCGCCTATCTAAGATATATTTCATTTTTTCCGTTGCTTCTTGCTTTCGAGCCCAATTTCCTATTAGTAATAAAATAGGGTGCTTGCTTTAGTCCGGCCTTCTCAAAAAAAGAATTCGAATATAATTCTATCTTTTCTACAGGTTTGCTGTCTAGAAACATCAAAAGGAGGTTATGATTTTGAAGAATTTCGAGCTTAGCGCGTGTTTCGATGAGTTTGTTCGCTCTTTTTTTTTGCAGGAACCTTGCTTGATAATTTTGACACTCTCTTGTTTTCACCTGCAAAAAAAAGAGTTTTCGAAAACTTCATAGGAAAGTTTTTCATTTTTTGGGAACGAAAGGAAGTTTAGGGCCCTTCTGAATAAGGAGGCTGAGTCCTATCGAATTTCCTGCATTACCCGGCCTTCTTGGACCACCATAGCAGTGGCAACGGGATTGATCGTTTCCGTTAGAGTTAGGTACTCTTGAGTCTAGTAAGTCCGGTTGTGAGCAGTGTGAACCATAGAAGTCCACCCTAGGTGTATAAGAACAGCTTACCTGTTAGCAGCCGCCCTATTGATTGAGAGAACACAGATTTAAGACATTTGATTAAAGATTCAACCTAATTAAAATGAAAAGTCTACGATCTTGGTTTTCGTGCAGATGAAGGTTTCTTTCTGGTTGGAGAGTGGAGAAGACCCACAAGAGTTCGATCAAGAGCAAGAAGCCAGGAATTGTACGACCAAACAATCAACGTCATTGGAGACGAGGTTTGGAACCCTACTCAATACTCACCCGGTGTCTTTAGAGCACCCGAATGAAAGAGTAGATGAGCCCCAAGATCCTAATGCTACACTCAGAGGCCCAGATTTTGGCTCAAGGAGGTGAAAAAGCAGAAAAGTAGAAGAAGGTTATGATGGAAGAAGAAAGACCCCAAATAAAACGAACGTAGAAAATCCACCCACCGAAGAGTCTCAGTCTGCCTATAACCTGTCAACTAATTGACCCCCAGAACGCCCAACAATGATGAACTCTAAATAGGTGGGAAAAGCTTCGACTAGAAGACCAAAACAAAGGTTACAAGTCAGTCGAAGACGCTAGTGATTAAGCCCGAAAATTCAAGGATCTCTTCGAAAAGTACATGACAAGACATGCACCTCAACCTCATCGCCTTGGATTCAGAGATTTCTGCCGTCATCCAGGGGTTATCTTCCCGCCAGGATTCAAGATGCCTAAGTTCAGTAAGTATAGACAGGCGATCTAATGCAACATCTAGTCGCCTTTTGGAACGATTGCTGCATGTAAGAAGATAATCTAAGAATGTTGATCTATCTTTTCCACGAGAGAGAAGCCGAACGTTAGTTTGCATTAGTTCCTGTTTATGAAATGCACTTTGGACGTTTGAAGATGTTGTTTCCAGGTTCCTACACCAGTACAAGCATCAGACCGATTACCTGCCATCATTGGTTGAGCTAATGAACTTAAGACAGAAACCAAATGAGAGTGTAGTGTCTTTCATAGATCGATGGAAAAGCCTCGCCTCAAGAGCTACATTCATGATACCTGAAGGTGATGCCGTCTGCATTGCTTTCTCCAACATCAGAGGTTCCACCAAGAGTGCTATCGCGTTAGGGGACTGTCGAACCCTCCTCGACCTAGATGAACGTGCAGTCTGCATGGAAAGAAAAATCGGGGACAGAACTATAACCCAATATACCAGAGCATCCTCCCCAATCATCAAGAAAAAGGGTATTCCCCTATCCTTCTAACAGCTAGGGGCACCCCTCACTCAACTCCCACTCCTTGCCCAGAGCCTTGACTTGAGCATTGTACAGGTGCTTAAGGCTCCTTCAGGCCATGGCCACTCATATAAGGCAAGGCTTGGAAGCAAGCTACCAGCGCCTATCGGAGAGAACTAGGCTTGGCTTGGTTAGTAGTGCCCGCTCATTCTGTCTCGCCCGCCTGCCGGCCCATGAATTCTTCCGAGCGGACGGGGACCGCCGAAGAAATGCCTCGATGCGCTGCGGTCACTACTTTGACTCCTTTTATACAATTATGAACTTTACGTAACTTTCTCGATTCCAACGCAATTTTTCCTTTTGGAGCTGACGTAACAAACTACGCGAGCCTCCCAACGAAGCCAACAGAAATCCTATCCGAATAAAAAAAATAAAAGGCAGTTTCATTATGGTAGTATACCAGCCGCCTGTTCTTGAACTTCCAGTTCCAATCGAAGCATATAGATCCGTAAATGGATTTGTATGTATAGCCACTTCAGTCGTGCTCGTTGTTTCTCGAAAGTATCTTTTTTCTGGGAACATGCTTAACCAGAAATTATTATGTTCGCGATTCTTCATCCACCGATGAAGAAAATGCTCCAGTTTTCCATTCTCATATGAGGCCAAAAAGTTTATTGACAACAGGTCGGCACGAAGTGATTCATCATGCTCAAAGATGAGCCGATCGTTCGTTAAGGACGGTTTATAGATCATCAAATTCCCACAAATGGAATGAAAAGTGGGTCCATGTAAATGATCGAGACCCCGCAAACAACAACGTTCCTTCCCCATATGGAGTTCGGAACCCAAAGGCAATCGTTGAGTGAACTGTATCTTCTTTGTGTTAGTTGACCTAAGCCGCACCATTACTGCTGGGGTGGGGCTCGGCCTTCGAACCGTACGTGAGACGAGTTTCTGCCTCATACAGCTCAGGCCGAAGACCGGGGGAAGTTGAGAAGAGATGAGGAGACCCAGCAGCTGCCGGTCGGGGCGGGGATAAGCTTGTGAAGAAGCAAGCTTATCCCCCAAAAAACCGACCCTATAGCGCTAGCGCTTCGCGTTCTTTCTATCCCATTCCATTACGGGATAGGCGGCTAATACTAATCTAATAAGTGAAGTAGTCGTCGTCTGATCAATCGGCTCGGACACTAGACCGCTCGTGCCCGCCCATTCTGTCTCGTCCTAAATGGAATGGCTCTTTTAGTTACGCTGCGCTCCGACCCGAGTCCCCACGTCCGCTTTTTTCCGCCCGCAACCCAAGAAGTTGGCTTTGCCAACACAACATTAGGGCCGTCCTCTTCTTTCTATGAAGACCCCGGCCGGGGCTGGCTTTTTGGGAAGCCCGTTCCCACCGCGCTCACGGCCCGGCTGGCCTGCCAGCGGTAGTGGGAATTCTCCCGTTCCCTGGTCAAAGACTTAGTTGGATGCGGGATCTACTCCACGAGGAGCGGTACGGACGTAGATGATACCATCACGACCTCTCTTTTCGTACCGCTAGGGATGCTTAACGCCACTTCGCCAACTGGCGTTACCTGCGCGTTCGTGTCTCTCAGTGTGGTCAGCACTGGGTGTTTTCGAGCAGCGAAGCTTACACCCATTCGCATTAGTTCATCCAAAGTTCCTTACCCTTATGCACGAATTATTGAATAAGCCATCTTCCTATCAAGGTTAAGGATTCAACTGAGCATCTCAGCGGCGGGATTGAATACCCGGATCGAATCAGAGTTCACGCCGCCCGCCCTGAACAAATAGGAGGCGTGGGCCACAGGTCGCACATAAGCCGCCGGGTCGCACGACAGAAGAACACCCAACATAAAGATGCACACTCCTCCATGTGAAATATTCATCTTCATGTTCACTTTTTGGTAGTAGTCGTGACCAACAGCCATCAGCTGTCGGCTCGTTGGTAAGGCGGGAGCTTCAAGCCCGATTTCAGGTAGCACACCCCCCACACAAGCACCACCCGACGAAGGGGGGACGGGGAAAGCTACAGGCCCAAACCCTTCGACCCTTCTTTCTAAATGGGGGCACTTTATCTTGTCATTTCGTCGTTGCTCATTCCCGTTAGGCCGAAGTGTTTGGCGTTTTCTTCTCCGCGCCCGCTCACGCTTCGCTGACCTATCGCGTGGTAAAGAGAAGAAAGTACGAAAGAATAGTAAACGGAGCACACCGCAAAAAGATTCTAAATATGGGAAGTCCCCCTTGGATTCGAGAAGAAGAAAATGAAGAATGGGAACGAAACGAAATAAGGCGTTTCTAGCTCTAGTTTCGGATGAGCTTCTCCCAATTATGTCTGGTAATAAAATAGGGCAGCTTGCTCTGACCAAGACTCCACTTTTGACTCCGTCCATGGAGCGTATGAATTTCCTGGAATGTAGATAGACCAAAAGAAGGAATGAAGGGATAGGAATAGGAATTAGAGTACCATTGGAAAAAGGGGCACCTGTGGGAACATCTCTACTGACGAACCATTTCAATAGTACGGGTGCTGCCGTGCCACAAGGCACGACCATGGAAGTAATGAAAAAGAAAAAGTTATGTAGTTGGACCATCTGCTCTATCCGTTCGAGTTTCGCTTCTCTAGAGAAGATGAAAGACTAAAAATGAAAGTGTTCGCAAGGCATGCCGAAAGGATACCAATTAAGCCGACCATTAATGACTAGTTCGAACACCAGGAGGGGTCTGATCAAATAAGGGATCAGACCGCTCTTAGAAAGAGAAAACAAAAGCAAACTCTCCTAGTTCAGAGCCCAGCTCCAACTACTTCTTCGTAAGTGAGGTGAGGTACTTTTTTCGGTTTGAATAGGGGATCGCCCTTTTTTTGATTGAAGTAGCCACGACTTTGGTCGTAGTCAGTTTAAACACATAAACTTAGTCCACTTGCAGCCATGTTGATCTAATGACTTTACCAGTCACTCGCCCTCGTATTAGAAGATCATCTTACCCTGCGGTCGACATTCTATTCTTCTTAGTCGTAGGTGCTCGTTCTATTTTGATTTGAATGGGCCGAGTCTCCCGAGGTACATATGGCCGGCCCTTCGGGTGTCTCGATGATACAAAGAAAGAAAAGACGAATTCCAATCACATCCCCTATCACTTCCTTACCAAAGGAGGAAATGAAATCGAACAGCCTGGCTGCCTTATTTTTGATTTTCCTTCCTTCCCCTCGACAATCAAGCTGCACTTCCTTCTAACAAGTGGCTGAGAGTTAGCAAGCAACCCTGGCCTCTTGGCAGGAGGTTCCCTGTCCCCCTCCTTTCCGGTCCGGCCGCGGTACGGCACCTGAACTCGAAGCTACGATCAGATCCGATTGGATCTGATCCGTATCAGATTCCACAGATCCAGCCGATTGGGTCTGGTCCTATCCGACCCAACCCCGGAACTTAGAACGGCCGGCCCGCTTTGGACGGTAGAACGGGGAGAGGGGAGTCGTGCCCATTCTCTCTCCGGGCAACGAGCAGGAACATTCGAATTTCAGACCGAATACATGACATAACGACATATTAAAAAAAAACGTGATCCGATTTGATAGGCTGCCTGCAGAAATAGTTTACCGATCGCATAACAATTCATTCTTGTGTGTAGCGCGTGGGGCCATGTCTTCCGAACGATCATAGTACGATCGCTCATCTAATATCAAATCAATCTGTAGATCTCACTTCCTTTCCCCAGCCAGAAAGGATAGCGTATCTACAGAAGAGAGAATACGGGCCTTACCCTTAATTGAATTTAGTTTAGACGCGGTTCGAATGCCTTTACGCTATAGGCTGTGTTAAGCATGATTCTTTGACAGAAAATCTATTTTTTTTCCATGACAACAGTCGCGACTATAAAGAGTGCGCCGGTATAGGTATAATAAATACTGCTGAATAGCCAAGAGGTCAGGTACTCTCATTCCCGATCGGATCGATATTGGCTAAAACTATCTATCCATAGCATTTCGGACTGATTCACTTATTTATCGAAGCCTTATCCGATCCGGGAATACCTACTAGCTACTAGAAGCGGGCACGGTGATAAAGCTTTGGTCCAAGACTTATTGGAAAGGTAATGGACTATAGGGAGGAGGATACTTTGTAGATACGAAGAATTATAGGATGATTCTTCTTATTCCAGTTCCATATCATATAAAGGGCTAATAGAGTTGCGCTTTCTTAGTACATTGCCTTTCATTACCAACCTGTCGTCTTACAGCACGAAGTTACCAGATGTTCGCTACTATTCTATTCTATTAAGAAGGGCGGAGAGATGTTAGCCTTTCGCTATTAGTAAGCACTCCCTTAGTTTTGACCTAATGAGCTTTCTTTACGTTGAGTTAACCCGGCGGGTTCGCCTAGTGGAGAACGAGCTGGAGATCATGAAAAGAGCATTTCCACACAAGGAGGCAAGCGGCTGGGAAGCTTCGTTTCTAGAATGCCGACTACCTGGGAACAGATGTTTTATAGGTTGATTCTTATTTTTGTTTTCTGCTCGATTTCGAGATGTTACCGAGAAGAAAGAGCTCGCGAGAAAGCTCGTCAGTGGAAA